GGCTCGTTTACTTATGTTTTCTCATATGAATCTCTTGTCTCCTACTATTGGAGATCCCATTTCCGTACCGACTCAAGATATGCTTATTGGACTCTATGTATTAACGAGCGGGAATCGGCGAGGTATTTGTGCAAATAGGTATCATCCATGTAATCGAAGAAATTATCAAGATGAAAGAATTGACGATAATAGCTATAAGTATACGAAAGAACCCTTTTTTTGTAATTCCTATGATGCAATTGGGGCTTATCGGCAGAAAAGAATCAATTTAGATAGTCCTTTGTGGCTCCGGTGGCGATTAGATCAACGCGTTATTGCTTCAAGGGAAGCTCCCATCGAAGTTCACTATGAATCTTTGGGTACCTATCATGAGATTTATGGACATTATCTAATAGTACGAAGTGTAAAAAAAGAAATTCTTTCTATATACATTCGAACCACCGTTGGCCATATTTCTCTTTATCGAGAAATCGAAGAAGCTATACAAGGGTTTTGTCGGGCCTGCTCATATGGTACCTAATCATATGGTGTCTAAACTAAGTAATTCTATGACACCTTGGGCCTTTCCGGTTCAAGTATGACCACCATTGCTGACCTTTCTACGTGAATCAAGATCGAGAAAAGGAAGTTTTCCAATCATTGACTCAAATCCATTGTCGAATCCTACTCAGCGGAATACGGAGGTACTTATGGCAGAACGGGCGAGTCTGGTCTTTCACAATAAAATGATAGATGGAACTGCCATTAAACGACTTATTAGCAGGTTAATAGATCACTTCGGAATGGCATATACATCACACATCCTGGATCAAGTAAAGACCCTGGGTTTCCGGCAAGCCACTGCTACATCTATTTCATTAGGCATTGATGATCTTTTAACGATACCTTCTAAGCGATGGCTAGTCCAAGATGCTGAACAACAAAGTTTTATTTTGGAAAAACACCATCATTATGGGAATGTACACGCGATAGAAAAACTACGTCAATCCATTGAGATATGGTATGCTACAAGTGAATATTTGCGACAAGAAATGAATCCTAATTTTAGGATGACCGATCCCTTTAATCCAGCCCATATAATGTCTTTTTCGGGAGCTAGAGGAAATGCATCTCAAGTACACCAATTGGTGGGTATGAGAGGATTAATGTCTGATCCCCAAGGTCAAATGATTGATTTACCCATTCAAAGCAATTTACGCGAAGGACTTTCTTTAACAGAATATATAATTTCTTGCTATGGAGCCCGCAAGGGAGTTGTAGATACCGCTGTACGAACATCAGATGCTGGATATCTTACGCGCAGACTTGTTGAAGTAGTTCAACACATTGTTGTACGTAGAACAGATTGTGGCACCATCCGAGGAATTTCTGTGAGTCCTCAAAATCAAAATAGGATGCTGTCGGAAAGGGTTTTTAGCCAAACATTAATTGGTCGTGTATTAGCAGACGATATATATATGGGTCCGCGATGCATCGCCATTAGAAATCAAGATATTGGGATTGGACTTGTCAATCGACTCATAACCTTTCGAGCACAAGCAATATCTATTCGAACCCCCTTTACTTGTAGGAGTACATCTTGGATCTGTCGATTATGCTATGGTCGGAGTCCGACTCATGGTGACCTGGTTGAATTGGGGGAAGCCGTAGGTATTATTTCGGGTCAATCTATTGGAGAACCGGGGACTCAACTAACATTAAGGACTTTTCATACCGGTGGCGTATTTACAGGGGGCACTGCAGAACATGTACGAGCCCCTTCTAATGGTAAAATCAAATTCAACGAGGATTTGGTTCATCCCACGCGCACACGTCACGGGCATCCTGCTTTTCTATGTTCGATAGATTTGGATATAATTATTGAGAGTGAAGATATTATGCATAATGTGACTATTCCACCAAAAAGTTTTCTTTTAGTTCAAAACGATCAATATGTCGAATCAGAACAAGTGATTGCTGAGATTCAGGCGGGAGCATACACTTTGAATTTTAAAGAGAGGGTTCGAAAACATATCTATTCTGATTCAGAGGGAGAAATGCACTGGAGTACTGATGTGTACCATGCACCCGAATTTACATATAGTAATGTACACCTCTTGCCAAAAACAAGTCATTTATGGATATTATCGGGGGGTTCATGCAGATCTAGTGTAGTTTCTTTTTCACTCTACAAGGATCAAGATCAAATGAATATTCATTCTCTTTCTGTCGAACGAAGAGAGATTTCTAGCCTCTCGCTCTCGGTGAATAATGATCAAGCGAGACACAAATTATTTCGTTCTGATTTTTCTGCTAAAAAAGAAGGTGGAATTCTTGAGATATCTGATTATTCGGGATTTAAGAGAATCATAGGTACTGGTCATTGTAATCTCATACATCCTGCAATTCTCCACGCGAATTCGGATTTATTGGCAAAAAGGCAAAGAAATCGATTTCTTATTCCATTCCACTCGATTCAAGAACAAGAGAAAGAGCTAATGCCCCATTCAGGGATCTCGATTGAAATACCCATAGGGGGTATTTTCCGTAGAAATAGTATTCTTGCTTATTTCGACGATCCTCGATACAGAAGAAAGAGTTCCGGAATTACTAAATATGGGACTCTGGGGGCGCATTCAATCGTCAAAAAAGAGGACTTGATTGAGTATCGAGGACTCAAAAAAATTAAGCCAAAATACCAAATGCAAATAGATCGCCTTTTTTTCATTCCCGAGGAAGTGCATATTTTTCCCGAATCTTCTTACCTAATGGTACGGAATAATAGTATCATTGGAGTAGATACACGAATCACTTTAAATATAAGAAGCCGAGTGGGCGGGTTGGTGCGAATGGAGAGAAAAAAAGGGGGGATTGAACTCAAAATATTTTCGGGAGATATCCATTTTCCCGGAGAGATAGATAAGATATCCCGACACAGTGGGATCTTGATACCGCCAGAAAGTGAAAAAAAAAAACTTAAGGAATCCACTAAGGAATCAAAAAAATTGAAAAAATGGATCTATGTTCAACGGATCACACCTATCAAGAAAAAGTATTTTGTTTTGGTTCGACCCGTAGTCACATATGAAATAGCGGACGGTATAAATTTAGCAACACTCTTCCCCCAGGATCCGCTGCGGGAAAAGGATAATATGAAATTTCGAGTTGTCAATTATGTCCTTTATGGGAAGGGCAAAGCTGCTCGGGGAATTCCTGATACAAGTATTCAATTAGTTCGGACGTGTTTTGTGTTGAATTGGGACCAAGACAAAAAAAGTTCTTCCGTCGAAGAGGTTTGTGCTTCCTTTGTTGAAGTACGTACAAATGGTCTGATTCGCGATTTCTTAAGAATCAACTTAGTGAAATCCCAAATTTCATATATCAGAAAAAGGAATCATCCTTCAGGTTCAGGATTGATCTCTGATAATGGTTCCGTTCGCACCAATAGCAATCCGTTTTATTCTGTTTTTGGCAAGGAGGGGGTTGAACAATCACTTAGCCAAAATCAAGGAACTATTCGTACGTTGTTGAATAGAAATAAGGAATGCCAATCTTTGAGAATTTTGTCATCATCTAATTATTTTCGAATGGGTCCAGTGAACGATGTAAAATATCACAATGTGATAAAACAATCAATTCCAACTCAAAAAGATTCTCTAACCCCAATTAGGAATTCGTTGGGACCTTTAGGAACAGTCCTTCAAATTGCGAATTTTTATTCATTTTACTATTTAATAACTCATAATCATCTCTCGGTAACTAAATATTTGAAACTTGACAATTTAAAACAGCCTTGTCAAATACTTAAATATTATTTAATGGATGAAAACGGGGAAATTTCGAATCCTGATACAGACAGTAAGATCATTTTGAATCCATTTAATTTGAATTGGCATTTTCTCCATCATAATTATTGTAAGGAAATGTCCCCGAGAATTAGTCTTGGGCAGTTTCTTTGTGAAAATGTATGTATAACCAAAAACGGACCACACCTAAAATCTGGTCAAGTTTTAATTGTTCAAGTCAACTCTGTAGTAATACGATCAGCTAAGCCTTATTTGGCTACTCCTGGAGCAACTGTTCATGGGCATTATGGAGAAATCCTTTACGAAGGGGATACATTAGTTACATTTATATATGAAAAATCGAGATCTGGTGATATAACGCAGGGTCTTCCAAAAGTAGAACAAGTGTTAGAAGTGCGTTCGCTTGATTCAATATCGATGAACCTAGAAAAGAGAGTTGAGGGTTGGAACGCGCGTATAACAAGAATTCTTGGGATTCCCTGGGGATTCTTGATTGGTGCTGAGCTAACTATAGTGCAAAGTCGTATCTCTTTGGTTAATAAGATCCAAAAGGTTTATCGATCGCAGGGGGTGCAGATCCATAATAGGCATCTAGAAATTATTGTACGTCAAATAACATCAAAAGTCTTGGTTTCAGAAGATGGAATGTCTAATATTTTTTTACCCGGCGAACTGATTGGATTGTTACGAGCGGAACGAACGGGGCGCGCTTTGGAAGAAGTGATCTGTTATCGAGCTATCTTATTGGGAATAACGAGAGCATCTCTGAATACTCAAAGTTTTATATCCGAAGCAAGTTTTCAAGAAACCACGCGAGTTTTAGCAAAAGCAGCTCTCCGAGGTCGTATCGATTGGTTGAAAGGCTTGAAGGAAAACGTTGTTCTGGGGGGGATAATACCCGTTGGTACCGGATTCAAAGGATTAGTGCACTGTTCAAGGCAGCATAACACCATTCTTTTGGAAAGACAAAAAAGGAATTTATTCGGGGGGGAAATGAGAGATATTTTCTTACACCACAGAGAATTATTTGACTCTTGCATTTCAACGACTTTCCATGATACATCAGAGCAATTGCTTAGAGGGTTTAATGAGTCCTAGGAGCGGATTCGTTTAACTATTTGTGATCATTTGATTTCTTAATGGTAAGAAAAAAAAGATAATAATGAATAGAAAGTAATGAATGGCCTGGATCGTGTATCAATTATCAATGGTCAATCTCTGGTAGAAGAGAAGGTTCCCTCGGAACAATTCTTTATTTCAGGGCGCCTCGTCTCTTTTTTTTTTTTTTAAGAGGAAGTGGGGGAGAAATGGCAAGAAGATATTGGGACATCCATTTGGAAGAGATGATGGAAGCAGGAATCCATTTTGGTCATGGTACTCGGAAATGGAATCCTAGAATGGCACCTTATATATCTGCAAAACACAAAGGTATTCATATTACAAATCTGACTCGAACTGCTCGTTTTTTATCAGAAGCTTGTGATTTAGTTTTTGATGCAGCAAGTAGGGGAAAACAATTCTTAATTGTTGGTACTAAAAATAAAGCAGCTGATTCAGTCGCGCGAGCTGCAATAAGGGCTCGGTGTCATTATGTTAATAAAAAATGGCTCGGTGGTATGTTAACGAATTGGTCCACTACAGAAACAAGACTTCACAAGTTCAGGGATTTGAAAACGGAACAAAAAAAGGGGAGACTCGACAGTCTTCCCAAAAGGGATGCCGCTATTTTGAAGAGACAATTATCACGCCTGCAAACGTATCTGGGCGGGATTAAATATATTACGAGGGTACCCGATATTGTAATCATCGTCGATCAGCACGAAGAATATACGGCTCTTCGAGAATGTATCACTTTGGGAATTCCAACAATTTGTTTAATCGATACAAATTGTGACCCCGATCTCGCAGATATTTCGATTCCAGCAAACGATGACGCTATAGCTTCAATCCGATTAATTCTTAACAAATTAGTATTCGCAATTTGCGAGGGTCGCTCTAGCTATATACGAAATCGTTGATTAATAATAAGATAAATCAATTTTTTTGGTAACTCCATGGATTTATGGCTGGGGTACTATTCCTGAATCGCCCCCAAAAAAAAAGAGACAAAAACGGGTGGACATTATGTAATTAGCAGATATTCAAAATCTACAATTCAAGTAGACAAGTCGAAAAGAAGATGGTTGAATCAAAATAATTCCTTTTAAATTTCTATTTCGGTCAGAGGGCAATATGAATGTTCTATCATGTTCCATCAACACACTAAAGGGGTTATACGATATATCCGGTGTGGAAGTAGGCCAACATTTCTATTGGCAAATAGGCGGGTTCCAAGTCCATGCCCAAGTACTTATTACTTCTTGGGTTGTAATTGCTATCTTATTAGGTTCAGCCTTTATAGCCGTTCGGAATCCACAAACCGTTCCGACTGCCAGTCAAAATTTCTTCGAATATGTCCTTGAATTCATTCGAGACGTGAGCAAAACTCAGATTGGAGAAGAATACGGCCCATGGGTTCCCTTTATTGGAACTCTGTTTCTTTTTATTTTTGTTTCGAATTGGTCTGGTGCTCTTTTACCTTGGAAAATCATAGAGTTACCTCATGGGGAGTTAGCCGCACCTACGAATGATATAAATACTACCGTTGCTTTAGCTTTGCTCACGTCAGTAGCATACTTCTATGCGGGTCTTTCCAAAAAGGGATTAGGTTATTTCAGTAAATACATTCAACCGACTCCAATTCTGTTACCCATTAACATTTTAGAAGATTTCACAAAACCCTTATCACTTAGTTTTCGACTTTTCGGCAATATATTAGCCGATGAATTAGTAGTTGTTGTTCTTGTTTCTTTAGTCCCTTTAGTGGTTCCTATACCTGTCATGTTCCTTGGATTATTTACAAGCGGTATTCAAGCTCTTATTTTTGCAACTTTAGCTGCGGCTTATATAGGCGAATCTATGGAGGGACATCATTGACTCGTTTTCGAAATTGTCTTTTTTTGTAGCTTAGAACAAGGCAATGTATGCGTAATTCAAGATAATCGACTTAGGAAACATACATATCCAACCATAAATCTTACAAATACAGAATATACGACCAAGAGTCGTATAAAAAAAATTATGAAATTGGGGAATTGTAGGAAAGAGATCGAAAGGATCTTTTTCCTAAAATTCCTCTTTGGCCTTATTATATCATCCCCCCCCGCCAATTAAGATTTTCTTTATATTGTTTTGTTCATTATTTGTTCATTCAATTCCAATAGCAAATACCAAGAGTGATAATTTGAATAAAAATTCTTAGAGTATCACAGGCGGGTGATTAAAAAAAAGAAAAGAAAGATGCTTTCTAAAATGATTCCCTTTTTAGTTGATTTTAGTCAATTCTTCAATTCAACGATTGACCAAAAGAAAATATTAATATAATAAATAATAAATTGCATGACCGTACCTCAATCAAATACTGATATTGAGTTCTATGCAATGATTCGCCCCAATGAATTCGTCTATTTCGAGTGTAACCATGTTGGATAATGATAAATAAAAGGAATAGAAAAAAATTCCTAAAAAAAGAGATTCATAAAAAATGGGGTGATTAGGCGAGGGGGACATAATTAGGTATATGGAATCAAATGCCAACTCTTGTGGGTTTTTTGAAAAGGGGTTCTAGAATACGATTGACTTTAAGATACGAATACTTTGAATCTAAGATATGAATAGTTGGTTTACGTTCTGGAAGAAAGACATGTATATGGGATATTAGATATTGCTAGTTATATATGAACTAAAGATACATCTAATCCACCCTACTCTTGCGACTATTGTGAATTTCGATAGGGATTCCAATAGAAATTATTCGATTTCGTCTTTGCTTTGACTGGGAATTGAATCAATAAAAATAAAGAGATGAAATAAAGTAAAGAAAACGAACGAAGAATTCAAAAAAAGGTCCCGAAAAAAGAAATGGAAGAACAAAAGTCGGATGGATTCATAAAAATCCTGTGTTGTGCTCGTGGATCGGAACTAAAAAAGAGATATCGAAATAGTTTTGATGGTTCAATAATAATATTATTATTACTCCAATTCGGAGTTCTTAGTTACTTCGGCTGGGTGAATCCCAGTGACGGAATAATTAAGTCATAATTCATTGGACGATTGTATCATTAACGATTTCTTTAGTTTTTGTTTTTCTTTATTTTCATTTTAGTGCGAGGAACTTATCATGAATCCACTGATTTCTGCCGCTTCCGTTATTGCCGCTGGGTTGGCTGTTGGGCTTGCTTCTATTGGACCTGGAGTTGGTCAAGGTACTGCTGCGGGCCAAGCAGTAGAGGGGATTGCGAGACAACCCGAGGCGGAGGGAAAAATACGAGGTACTTTATTGCTTAGTCTGGCTTTTATGGAAGCTTTAACAATTTATGGACTGGTTGTAGCATTAGCGCTTTTATTTGCTAATCCTTTTGTTTAATCCTATAAATAGGAAAGGAAATTGACTTATTTTTTTTTTCTTATTGATTAGATCTGTGCTTCGGGCTTTTTCGAATTCTATCAAGATTTAACTCCTACAATTGGAAGGACTTATTTGAGGATGAGGAATTAAAATAAGCATAAAAATTCGCTTTTTTCTTTCCCTTTCTTAGTCTAAAGTAAGGAAAACCCTCTTTTTAAGAGATGTTGCAACAAACGAGGGGTTTTGCAATTGACAGAAGTCCCGGTCCCTAATACTAAATAGTATCCTTCTTAGCGGGAATCCCCAATTGCCAATTCAAAGAAAGGATTTCAAAATCTAATTTTTGACTCTGTGTCGAAATAGGTAAATTACTAATTTTTTTTAGTCTATCTAAAAGAGGAGATCATATGAAAAATGTAACCGATTCTTTCGTTTCTTTGGTTCACTGGCCATTCGCCGGGAGTTTCGGGTTTAATACCGATATTTTAGCAACAAATCCAATAAATCTAAGTGTAGTGCTTGGTGTATTGATCTTTTTTGGAAAGGGAGTGTGTGCGAGTTGTTTATTTCAAGAATAGGCTGGACCCAACCAGCTGCACTTTTTTTTCGTTATAACTAAGGACCAAAGGGAAAAGGGTGCATGATTCCGCGAATTACTTCTGAATCAATTTCAAATCATATTTAAGAACCATAGCATTTCGTGATTTGTTGGTAAATCTATTTTGATTCTCTATGAATCAAACCAATAATGTGGGACCATTAACATGGTTAAAGCTAAAGTTTGAATTGAAGTCCAGACAAAGCACGGTACTCTTTCTACTACTATGTTTTACTATAGAATAGAAATATTTTCAAAAGGAATAATTAAATAATTAATAATAATTGGAATTTTTTTTTTTTCGATATAAAACACTCATGTTGATAAAAAGATTTGAGCCTTTTAGTGGTATTGGAAATTTGATTGGAAAATATTGGAAAAATAGGTATTTCAAACAACCCCTTTTTATGCTGAATCGATGACCTATGTATAAAGTAAGAAGAATTCTTTGGATTTGAAGAAAAAAAGAAACAACTTTGCTGACAATTATCTATTTTGATTTGGTCAGAAGAGTCCTCCGAATATTCCGGTCTTGGATTAGGGATCAGCCGCAAGATTCATTTTGGAATATGAATAGAGAAGAGAGAGAGGATAGGCTCATTACATTAAAAAAAGATATGGGAACCCCCCCCCCATACATAAGTAGTTGACGTAATTGAGCGTGAGAGCCAAATGAATCGAAAATTTCATGTTTGGTTCGGGAAGGGATCATGGAAGTTTTGAGATGAATGGAAAGATAATCTACTTTCATTAAGTGATTTATTAGATAATCGCAAACTGAGGATCTTGAATAGTATTCGAAATTCAGAAGAACTGCAGGGTGGGGCCGTTGAACGGCTGGAAAAAGCCCGGGCCCGGTTACGGAAAGTCGAAATAGAAGCAGATCAGTTTCGAGTGAACGGATACTCTGAGATAGAACGAGAAAAATTCAATTTGATTAATTCAACTTCTAAGACTTTGGACCAATTAGAAAATTACAAAAATGAAACCATTCATTTTGAACAACAAAGAGCAATTAATCAAGTCCGACAACGGGTTTTCCAACAAGCTTTACAAGGAGCGCTCGGAACTCTGAATAGTTGTTTGAACATGAACAAGGAGTTACATTTACGTACCATTAGTGCCAATATTGGCATGTTTGGGGCGATGAAAGAAATAACTGATTAGTCC